TTCTTCCTCCTGAGTTGAGACCCATTTATCATATAGATGAGGATAAACTGGTGACCTCGGATATTAATGAAATCTATAGAAGAATTATCTATCGGAATAATACTCTTACAGATCTATTAACAACAAGTATAGCTACGCCAGAAGAATTAATAATATCTCAGGAAAAATTGCTACAAGAAGCAGTGGATGCACTTCTTGATAATGGAATCTGCGGACAACCAATGAGGGATGATCATAATAGAGTTTACAAGTCACTTTCAGATGTAATTGAAGGCAAAGAAGGAAGAGTTCGCGAGACTCTGCTTGGTAAACGCGTCGATTATTCAGGGCGGTCAGTGATTGTCGTGGGCCCTTCACTTTCATTACATCGATGTGGATTGCCTCGCGAAATAGCAATAGAACTTTTCCAGGCATTTGTAATTCGTGACCTAATTAGAAAACATCTTGCTTCGAACATCGGAGTTGCTAAGAGTCAAATTCGTAAAAAAAAACCGATTGTATGGGAAATACTTCAAGAAATTCTGGATGACCATCCTGTATTGCTGAATAGAGCGCCTACTCTGCATAGATTAGGCATACAGGCATTCCTCCCCATTTTAGTAGAAGGGCGCGCTATTTGTTTACACCCATTAGTTTGTAAGGGCTTCAATGCGGACTTTGACGGGGATCAAATGGCTGTTCATGTGCCTTTATCTTTGGAGGCTCAAGCAGAGGCACGTTTACTTATGTTTTCTCATATGAATCTTTTGTCTCCAACTATTGGAGATCCCATTTCTGCACCAACTCAAGATATGCTTAGTGGACTCTATGTCTTAACGAGTGGAAATCGTCGGGGTATTTGTGTAAATAGGTATAATCCGTGTAATGGTAGAAACTATCAAAATGAAGATAATAACTATAAGTATACAAAAAAAAAAGAACCGTTTTTTTGTAACGCCTATGATGCAATTGGAGCTTTTCGGCAAAAACGAATCAATTTAGGTAGTCCTTTGTGGCTGCGGTGGCGACTAGATCAACGCGTTATTGCTGCAAGAGAAGCTCCTATTGAAATTCACTATGAATCTTTGGGGACCTATTATGAGATTTATGGACACTATCTAATAGTAAGAAGTATAAAAAAAGAAATTCTTTATATATATATTCGAACCACTCTTGGGCATATTTCTCTTTATCGAGAAATAGAAGAAGCCGTACAGGGGTTTTGGCAGGGCTGTTGTAATTCTATGCTACCAGCGGGAATTCGAGTCTCGCCGGGTTAACTAGGACTATAAAATTCGGAATTTCTACGTGAATCAAGATCTAGAAAAGGAAGTTGTCCAATCACTGACTCAAACCCATTGTCAAATTCTACTCAGCGCAATATGGAGGTACTGATGGCAGAACGGCCCACTCAGGTCTTTCACAATAAAGTGATAGACGGAACTGCCATGAAACGACTTATTAGTCGATTTATTGATCACTATGGAATAGGATATACATCACATATCCTGGATCAAGTAAAGACTCTGGGTTTCCGACAAGCTACCGCCGCATCCATTTCATTAGGAATTGATGATCTTTTAACAATACCTTCTAAAAGATGGCTAGTTCAAGACGCTGAACAACAAAGTTTTATTTTGGAAAAACACCATCATTATGGGAATGTACACGCGGTAGAAAAATTACGTCAATCGATCGAGATCTGGTATGCCACAAGTGAATATTTGCGACAAGAAATGAATCCTAATTTTCGGATGACCGATCCTTTTAATCCAGTCCATATAATGTCTTTTTCGGGAGCCAGAGGAAATGCATCTCAGGTACATCAATTAGTAGGTATGAGAGGATTAATGTCGGATCCCCAAGGTCAAATGATTGATTTACCCATTCAAAGCAATTTACGCGAAGGACTCTCTTTAACAGAATATATTATTTCTTGCTACGGAGCCCGTAAAGGAGTTGTGGATACCGCTATCCGAACATCAGATGCAGGATACCTCACGCGCAGACTTGTTGAAGTAGTTCAACACATTGTTGTACGTCGAACAGATTGTGGCACCGTCCGAGGTATTTCTGTAAGTCCTCGAAATGGAATGATGACCGACAGGATTTTTATCCAAACATTAATTGGGCGTGTATTAGCGGATCATATATATATAGGTTCGCGATGCATTGCTACTAGAAATCAAGATATTGGGGTTGGACTTGTTAATAGATTCATAACTTTTAGAGCACAACCAATCTCTATTCGAACCCCCTTTACTTGTAGGAGTACATCTTGGATTTGTCAACTATGCTATGGCCGAAGCCCAGCTCACGACGACCTGGTCGAATTGGGAGAAGCTGTAGGTATTATTGCAGGTCAATCTATTGGAGAACCAGGTACTCAATTAACATTAAGAACTTTTCATACCGGTGGAGTATTCACAGGGGGTACTGCAGAACATGTCCGAGCCCCTTCTAATGGAAAAATAAAATTCAATGAGGATTTGGTTCATCCGACACGTACACGTCATGGACA